AAGTGCTGGCTAGCGCGCGTAGGCTGAAAAGCCGTTGCTTGCTGCTCGCTTTCTAAGCCACTGCACTGGCGTAGTGGTCGGCATTCCTACCAGAATGCCTTACGACTATCACAACTGAAGAAGCTTAAGACTAGAAGCGACTTGTCGAGTCTACGAAGCTTTGCCAGAAGCTTCGCTTCCCAGAATGCCTCCTTGGTAGAGGCTAGTGAAGCTCACCCTTCGGGTGTCGGCGGCCAAGGAAGGAGGCCTTTTTTCTGGCGCGGAAGCTCTCGAATGAAAGAAAAAACTACTTATAGGCTACAACTAACGCAACAAGCCCCGGTCCTGTTTTAGCGCGTTTCCAAAGGCAACCTTTGGATTATGTCGTGGTTGCTTTGCCAACGTGTTGTAGATTGACAAAGGCTACAGTTGGCTTTGGAAACGACACAAGGAGTTTACAAAGGAAAGGCGAACATCTAATCTAGGCCCGGTCGCCCTTCTATGAAGGCGAGCAAGCAGCCCAGCCCCCCTGTTGCTTATAGTCGTAAGGGTAAGCTTTCTTTCGCAATAGCAGCTCCGAGAAGCTAGGCCTAGGGTGCGCCTCCTGCCGTCCTTTCAGTGACTCATAGGGCTTCCCTCAGCTCAGACTGGTGTCGTCACCTCTCCCAGGACCGGAATGATTATCCCTGCTCGATGGGTCTACATTCATCCCTGAACTGAATGTCGTCGGGTACTGTTCACTTCCCCGCCATTCTTGTAACCGTCACCTGTAATCCGCGCAGGTGTGTCCGCACCCCCTTGAGTGGACGAGAAAGAAAGGATTTCTCGGAGCAACCCCCAGATTCCAGACCCAGGAGTTCACTTTCCCGTATGAGCATTCGGTACATGTATGAGTCCGTGGAAGAGTGAAATTAAAGGCACTACTGAGGATCTCCCCCCTAATCTTAGATAGGTCATCTGAGGGTTCGCCGCGGTTCATTGCTGTGCTTACACACTAGGCTACCCTTCTCCGAAAGCTCCGCGGGACCACCTACCACTAGTCTTCGGCCGGAGGGGTTTATTGCACAAAAACGCCGGGACGCTGGCTCCCGCAGAGGGAAGCCCAACGAATGTCAGATGCAAAGCCCCGCACCTCATTAAGATCATATTGGCATACTCTCCCAAAAAAGAAAGAGCAGACCCCATTGAAGACGGGAGTGAGGTGCAACAAGGCCATTTCCGTCCACCGCCCTTCTCACGGAGCCGTACGTGGACGTTACCGCTCATACAGCTCCCAGCCAGCAAGCAGTTAGCCTTCCTCTACAAGGAATTACAGTGTGGATGAATCGACATCAAATAGAGGAATTCGGTTTTGATTTTCAGCAATAACATGATAAGAGCATCCCTTTCACAAAAACCTACGGATCCCCCCTACCCGGTCACCCCCCTCTCCTGCCACTTCAGCACCTTGTGATCTTCTCAAAGATCATTACGAGCCCTCTCCGTTAATGTTTTTGTAGATTCCGAAAATGCATTCCATGGTGGATCAGGACGAGAATGAATCCGGGAATCCAGGACATACTCATCCTGGAGCTTCTGCTCTCCTCTGGGGAGGGGTTTTTTATAGAGAGAGAGGTGAGTCGAGGGTAGCCTCCCGCTTGACCGATTCCTCGGAGTCGGAGGAAGATCTCTCATCTGATGACCCTGAACAAGAAAAGAAGGAGCTGCTCTCGATGTGAGATCAGCAGCAAAAGATCAAAGAGAAAAGGTGCCCTCCTCATGAAGAGTAGCCGTAGCCGCCTACTTATCGATACTACGCAGATGAGGCGGCGGGATAAAAGATGGGAGGCGATACTTACGTGTTTAGAATACAACTTTAGCTCCTGTGAGCTTTTATACCGAGACATTAATCTTTCGGAACTACAGAACACTTTCTCCAAAATTCTTTTAGAACTTGGCAAACGAACTGGGAACGACAACCTTGTTGACGCACAGAAAAGATCAAATCCGCGATGACGCGAGATAAACCTTTATACCGGTAGAGCGTCAAGCGAAAACTCTCCTCGAAAAAACGGACTTATGGGTAAAAATGTTCCTTGGCATAGTAATGCCAGTAAGTTTCGAACTTGTGTTTTTCTAGTTTCCTCTAGAGAAATTAAAGAGTCTAGAGTAGAACTAGACGACGGGAGTGAGACCGCTGCGGTCCGGTCCAGTTCCTGTTGGATTGCTAGACTGTCCGCGGAGTTGATCCCCTGGTGCAAGTCTTGGAAAACAGGTATCCCCTCAAGAACAGGTTGCCCTAGCCTTAGGTCGGTATCGACACCGACGCAAGCAGAAGATATAACAAATGGCGCTAGGATTCCATCTAGACACCAGAGGAATCTAAAAATGAGTAAAATCATTCGAAAAAAAGCGAAATCAAAAAAAGAGTCAAAATCCAGCAATAAACGACGAACATCCACAATAGATCCAGTGCGCTTGACAAGATCTCCTTCTTTAATAGCGGTATCACTACCAAAGACAACAATCCCTACATTCTCATTCTCAAGATTCAACGCTATTCCTTTCACACCGCTGGCAAATTCAACCATTTCCCCAGCTTGAATCTCGTTCAATCCATAAACACGTGCAATCCCATCTCCAACTGAGACCACTCGACCGATCTCATCCACTTTCAAATTCGTGTAAAAGTTTCTCATTCTTCTTTCTAATAGAGTCGTGAGTTCCGCAGCTCTGGGAGAGAATTCCATACTTGAAAAACTACTAGAGTCAAGGGAGAAATCCGCTTTACTAAGAAAGAGAGACAAAGCTAGTAGACCTACGTAATTATAAGACGGAGTAGCTCGACCGTTTGCTCAAAGTAGAAGTAACCTGGTGGGTTAACAGATCCTGTAAGACTTCTGATGCATAGGGAATGCTCCCTTGAGCATCGATAACCTCTGCAGCGAGTTCGGTCATCGTCCAGCTCTGTGGAGCTTGAATCCCCGCTTGCTTCAGAAGCATATAAAGGGTCTCTCCGGCACTTGTATGAATAGAGTGCAGAGTGCCCTCTCCCAGGCAGGGGTCCGGTGCCTGGTCCAAGCTCTGGGCGATTAATGGACCAGGTTGGAGATTCTCCAAGCCCGGATGATCCGAAAAAAGACCATCATCAGAATCCTGAGTACCGGACGATTGAAGACTATAATCGTCAATAGTAGTCGTGGATTGACTCTCTGTTATAGTTACCTTTCTAAGAGCAAATTCGAATGGCAAAGCCGAAAACAGCAATCCCATTCCCCTAACTACTGATTCGACGGAATGCCTAAGCCCTTCTTCTTTCAAAGGCAAAGCCCTTATTAAAGAAAATCAAAGGCTAAGGTAAAGCGTCGCCTTACTTCTTCCTCTTGTCTTTGTCTTCATCCTATCCTCTCTCTCTCTTTATACCACAAATCGGACGCTATGAGCTAGCTACTCGACATCGTTTGCTATTGGCTAGAGATCCGAAAGAACCTATTTGCCCATTTACTTTCAGCTCTGTCAAAGAACTCCTTCTTATATATGCAACCACTTCTTGAACAACCTATTCCTATTCATGCGACAACAGCACATTCTATGCCATTTTCCTTATACTATTGATTAAACCAAGCGATTCGTGTTCAATTGCACAAGCCATTCTAAGGAAGATTAGACTGGCATCTGCCTTAGCCCTGTCTCCCTCCCTAGCTAATTGAATACCAGCTTCCTCTTATATTAGTATTATATGTCACTTCCTTGTCCTATTCTGATAGTATGCATGGGGCTGTAGGTTGCTTTCTTTGATCTTATCTGCTCACGAATGGTCTGCTTAAGCCAATAAGATCGAAATATCTCCGAGTGAGGAAGTAAATCAGAGAGCAGCACAGAATAGGCATAGGCTGCGTGACCCTTATGAAATAGAAAAAGGAATTTCGATCAATAAAAAGTAGTTGAATCGGGCAAGGAATGCGCGGGAAAGGTATTATCCCAATCGTACAAAGAATCCGAAATGGGACTGGTGAGGGAAGACCTTACTTCAATCTTCAATCTTTTTCTCTAACAGGCGATTCGTGACATAAAAGACAGATTAAGAGCTCGACCTTATAACATTTTACCTTCTCTAAAGCGGGGAGGAGGAATGACATCTGGCCTCTTTCGCCGGGATCGATCCCCTTTACTTTAGCCAAGGAAAGAAGTCCAATAGCAGCTGATCTTAGCTTTGAGCGCTTATTCCTTTTGTTCCCAGCAAGAAAACGGATGCGCTGCTAACGCGCAACGGCTTTCGCGCGTCAGCGCTCAATCCCTTGCTTGTTAGTAGGAACTTACTTATTTCATTGATTTGCTCGTGTACTATACCACAATAGTTGTACAATCTTCCGTTTTGGTGCATAGCTTCTTTGTTTGAATGTCCCGCTAACCGATTTGTTCTTCTGAAAGAAGCTAGTCGAGCTGAAGGAAGTGATGCTAAGAATGGTTTTTTCCTTACCCTATATACTTCTATTAGGTATATAAAAAAAAAGTGCTTAACTTAACCTCAGACCTTGGTGAAAACAAGAGCTCTCCACCGGATAGAGAGCGGACTGCTTCGATTCAATAGGACAAATTCCACCTAATTTTCGGATGGCACTCTCTTTCCTATCTTTCTTTCTCCTCTCGAAATGAAGGAGGGTTGTGTTTATCTTAAGTTTCTTGATTTGAACTCAATGATATGATTTTATCAGACATGTGTTAAGCATGCGGATGGGCCAAACGGAGGGGCCGTACCCACCATGGGCTTTGAGCTAAAAATCCCTTATGGTCTTCCCTATGAAGATAATGTTCTGGAATTGCAGAGGAGCAGCGAATGATGAATTCAATCGTACTTTACGAGAGCTTTGAGGATGCATGATCCAGCAGTAGTAGTTTTAATGGAGGCCCGAACCTCTGGTCTTAGAGCAGATGAAATTGTTGCAAGAACTCAGTTTTCTAGAGTTTCCAAAGTAGAAGCCCAAGGTTTGATGGGGGATCTGGCTTTTCTGGAGTATTATATTATCTATTAGTATAAATAGACTCTTAATATACCCTTCCTTCTTTTCATTTTCATATTCTAAAATACGAAGTATAGTAAAGTGCAATTTACTGTGTTTGCCTTTTCACTGGAACGAAAGAGTTTGACTTTGACCTTACCCCAATATCTATTATTGAATCTGAAGGTCCAGAAAGCCTATTCAAAATTCTCCATTTCAAACGGGAAAAAGCATCTTTATTTAGGAGAGCAAGGCCCAGAGGCAGAGGCCGAGTAGAGCATTTTATTGAACGAACTCACTCTCTCACTGGATAGCCAGAATATATCATTACACTGAATTTGCTGTCCTCACATTCGATTGAAGCACCTTTTTCTAGCGGATGGAAGAGCTTAAGACGACTGTAAGGCATAAGCCCGACTATCCGTAGAAAAAAAGACTACCTAAGCTCGCAACGGAAACCAGATTGAACCACTGCTGGGAATATCCGATTTACTGAGAGAGAATCAGTTAAGAAGAAAGAATATGAAAAGGGGACTAATAACTATGGCCAGAGACGACTACTATCTATAAATCGTACCCGAAACAGGGACTGATGTAAAGTAACGGGTTTTCTAGCTTGCCCGCGAACCCTCTTGGAAAAGATGCCTAAGACTTCTTTTTCTTAAAAGAGTTTCTGCGACCGGTGAGAAACCTATCTACAGGACGACTTTCGGGGGAACACTTTTCTGTTTCATATTGAGTCCTCAGAGGTGCGGCCCACTTGGTGTCGGATCAGCTCGACAGGTCACTCAATAGTCTTTCGCGGAGTACCCCTGTTTTAGTGAACCCTGGGAGTTGTCGGCGGCTCGACAATCTGTATTCCAAAGGTTGACCGAGGTGAAGCTTTTGGCAGGTATTCTGTTAGAAGTAGGTTTCTCTACTTCAGGCTCTTCCGAGGGCCTTTGTTTGAGGTGAAGTTCTATAGTTTGACGGTTATCTCTGTTCTCCTCTCCCCTTCCCCGGTAGCTAGGATAAAGTTCTCTCTGTCTTTCCTTCCTGTAGTTCAGGGGCACTCTGAAGGCTTTGCAACCTTCAGAGCTGGTTGACAGCGGTCTAGTCAATCCCTCTCGCTCTTTGATAGACATCTTTCGGTTCTCGGTCTCATCCGACAAACAACTTTAGGTCCTTCTTCTGTGTCCTATCCTTCCTTGCGGAAGTCAGGTTTCTGAAGGAGTAGCGGCCTGTGTCTCCAGCTCTGGGAGAACTTTACCTATAGCTAACCTAGAGAGCTTTACTTTAAGATAGCTCGGGCAGGCACTCTTCTTCGGAAAGAGGAGTTGCTTGCCTTACCACACCAACCACCTTAGCGCTGGAAGTTCTAGCAATGGGCAGCTAGGCAAACGAAGATTAGATAACAAATTCATATTCATTAGATAAGAGATTGTGGATCTGTTTTTAGTGAGGACAACCGGATTGGGACGATCAGGTCGGTTGAGGGCAGCAGCACACCAATAGGTGGATTGCCTGTACTGTTTGGGTAAAGGGGAGAAGCGCTCTTTCCCTCTCACCAGTACTTACTATGCGGAACCGGTTCAAACCAAATATCTAACAGCCGCTTTCGAGTGAACTGAACTCTTGGACTGGCTGAAAGGGAAAAGAATGTACAAGGCATTTTTCAGTCTTTCTTTTTGAAAATCAAGGTAATGCATAAATTCTAATTCATACCATTAGGGTAATTAATATATCAACAATAAAGAAAGCATTAAAAGGGACCGGACAAAAGAAATAGAAAACGAGCTACGCTGATAATGCAAGCTCCGGAGCAACTCGCGGTAGGACTAGTAAGGCGTAGTTAATTAGTTATTCTAAAAAAATCTTTCAATCAAGAAGTGGAAGCAACGAGCGGAGCAACCATTACCTGACCGGCTCTCATCTCGCGGCAACATGGTTTTTAAGTTTACCACGCAATTTCATTCTGCAACTTCGCATTTTTATGGCTAAAGACAATGAAAGCCGGTGTCAATTAAAGCCGGGTAGTCTTCCGTCAGTCAACCTACGAACAATCGTACTATAGCGACAATGCCAGCTGTCCTACTAAGGTATGGCAAGTCGTCTAAGACAAGGAAGCTGAAGAGGGAGATTTACACGACCACGACTTAGCGTAGAGTCCAAAAGCGCCAATGCCTAAGACGACAGACACAAAAGCCGTTACTTACGCCGTCGTATAGAAGTTCCATGTTGACGTTCATGGTAGTACGATTCAAAGCCGTATCTTGCACCGAAAGCTGCTACTAGTCCAAAAGCTACACAAAACTCTGGCAACATGACTGCTTCTTTCAAATAATGAAAGCCGGAAGCTACAGAGGCATTAATCCGACTTAGCTACTTGTCGTGAAAGTAGTAGTCGTATCCATTATCTTGTCTATAAGACCGTTGCACTCGGTCCATCAACTGTCTTTTTCGAGGAAGCATCTAAACATGAAGGAAAAACGAGCAGTTTACGCTAGAAGGCTGCTCAAGCTTCGGAAAGGGTGGCATTTAGCCACGACACAACCATTCAACGACTAAAGGGGGCTCGTTTCGTTGACAGCGTAACTCGCTACTTTGAAGCCAACTTCAAAACTTCTCCGCTTACACCCGGCAACATGGAAGTGCATGCCATTGCGCAACTATCGCTACTAGAACTAGAGCTAATAGTCTTGTCTTCAAGCAGAAGGCCAGGTTTCAACTAAAGCCGGCCCATCCATAGCTGCCGAGCCAACTACCCTACGCCATTAAAAAGAGCTAGGAATGCCAACTACCATAGCTGTTAGAGATGCTTTAGCCAACTAGAGCTATTGGGAACTATAACCTGAAAAATGACTTATTGCGAAATAAATGTTGTAGAGCCAGCCGCAAAGGAAGGCTGATGCATTAGTGCTCTCTTTCAAAAGTACGACTTAGCCACTTGTCTGAAAGCGGAAACAGAAGCCGAAAGCCGGCTACAACAACTGCCTTACTGACCGAGCTCCATTAGCTGCTAGAATGCTATCCTTGACTTTTTCTTTTTTTAGAGCTATTGAAATCGACGTGAAGTAAGGAACGGCTTGATACTGAACTTTGCACGTTTCACCTTGTATGTTCCATGTTGCCGCTCACCGGAGCTGAAAAGCAGCAAGTAAAGGTGCAAGCTGGGTTCCATGTTGCCGTGAGGATTCAAATAATGCGGAATAATCAGAATCAGAAGACGAGAAAGCTTACTGGCAAGAGGAAGATTAAGAAGGCTTACGTGGAGTGAAGGGACTCTATTTATAGAGGCTAACAGCGAGTAGGGGCGTAGCTTTCAGTTCCTTTCTAGAAAAGGAGAAGGAAGGTCTTTATTCACTTTAGTCTTCAAGCAGAAGGAGCAAGCTCCGGAGCAAGTGTAGGCGACCTAAAGGGAGCCGCAACGCGTCAGGTTGCTTCTTTACCTACGCGCGTCAGGTCGCGGCAAGGAAGCAGTCAAACAATCACCAAGTCGTTTCACTCGGCTTTCAACCAGGAGTCTTATTGAAGCAGCGATTACCACGTTTTTCAGCTTCAGCAGAAAAACTACAGCGCACTAGCGCGCCTTACTAGGTTGGGGCTTTTTTGAAGCTGGCGAACGAATGAATGAGCGAGCTTGCTCATGAGTCTACGAATGAGCTGCGAGACTCCCTCATTATTAATACAGCACTTAAAATAAAGAGTGACTAAGCGAGACGTAATCCGAATCTTCTGACAGCAGTAATATCTTTTACGAATGAGGTCAGCATCTTACTCCGCGTAGAATCTCAAACTCTCTTTAGTCCGCGAGACTCTGATCTCAAAATCCAAGAATCCGTGAGTGGTAACGAGCAGCGAGTGATAGCGAGCCGAGTGTTCTACTCGAACTTCGCCATATCTATCGCACACCCCCACCAGCGAGCGATACACGCGAAGAAAGAGGTCAGCCCCCCGCCTTCTCAAAATCACTGAGGCTGTTCCAGCGAGCAGCCCATTCATTCCTTCTCCCTCCCCGGGCGTAGCGCTCATCAGACGTGTGGCAGCCGCGATCCCATGAAACGACCAACTCCTTCTATTCATTCTTAGCCAACGACCTGTACGAGAATTCTATAGGGGTTCTATAAGGAGGAAGATCATTATGATCGTTCCTTTCCGAACCAAGATTCTTCCGTATCTCAACAAACCATGATAGAAGAGATTTCCCTATGAAAGAGCCAAACCTCTAAACAGCTGTTGTTATAGTCGTATGGGAAGAATAAAGAGTAGTACTTTTTTTTTGATTATTTAGGTGAGAAAGCATTCAAAAAGACAGTTGTTCCGTTACCGGGATTGATCTGATCGTTTCTGATAAGAGGGTCGCCTCAGAAGTAGATTACTGTACTGGGGACCGGTTGGGCCAGGAAGTCAAAGTCATGGGATTGGTTCGTTCTCCAGAAGACGTAATGAAAGACTCGTCCCACCCACTACGTAGTGATGCCTCTACTTGATCTGAAGCTGTGGGACGAACTCAATTGAAAGACTTGTTCTTGCTTGCTCATTGCCCCGCCCCGATTGACCGAGCCGAGAAAAACAAGTTCCAGAGGCATCTTCCATTCATATCGATTTGGGTCTTTCCGCACCATATTTAGATCTGCCCCTTCTTCGATTCGGAATTCCCAGCAAATCCTTGACTCCTCGAATACGATGGGATTTCACACCTGGCGAATCTTTCACTCTACCTCCTCTGATTAAGACCATAGGATGTTCCTGCGAATTATGACCTTCGCCCGGAATGTGAGCAAATATATCATGTCGATTGCTCAACCGTACTTTGGCTATCTTACGTGGAGCTGAATTAGGTTTTTTCGGTGTTCTCGTCGGAACACGCGGGCGTACTCCTTGCTTCTGGGGACATTGATCCGAAGCTCGAGTACGGTCCGTGCGCCGTTTTTCTTCTCTACCATGACGAATCAATTGATTTAATGTAGGCATCGCTCTTTCCTTTGTCCTTCCCCCCTTAGCCCTATCACTAGTGGTTACTCCCGATCCGAAGCACCCCTTTTCCATTCATAGAGAGATCC